CGAATAAGAAAACAGAAACCGAGGAAACCACAAGAGTGAAGACTAGTAGAGTCTCGTCTTTTGTCATTCTTTGCTCCTTTTTCACTCAATGATTCATTCGAATTTCCCGACCAAAAATTCTATATGTCTATTCTATGATATTTCTATATATATAGAATATGATTTCTATATATATAGAATATGATATCTAATATGACACCCGATTTGTCAAAGGGATTGGATTGGTGACTTACCCATTCAGTGACTTTGGCACTGGACGTTCCAAAAACGGGTACTATCGGATCGGGTGAATTAGAGAATAGACAGAGGTCCGTTGGCATTTCAGCCTTTCTTCTCCTTTCAGGGCCTATCCGAAAGAGAATCCAGTACCTCTTGGTCCTGAATATCAGAATAGGACGAACGAACCGGCCTCCGCGGATATCTTTGCTTCGGAACAAAACCCTGCAATCAAATAGATTGTCCCAAGGGCGCCATATTCTAGGAGCCCAAGTTATGCTATTGAAAATTCGTTCCTCTAGCAGTTCCGGTTTGACCATTCCGTTCCCTTTTTCAAACTCCACTTCTTTTCATATAGCAATCCCTGATCAAAGAGAGAACAATATCCATTTCAAAACATTTCTAACGGATTCCTTGGTTCGGACCGACGAAGTAATGGCACTCGATTATTATCAACCTGACTGCAATCTTTTTCTGTCGGTAAGGATTGCACCAGAGCACCTTCTACTTCTAATAGGCCATGAACTATAGATAGAGAAGAATCATTCTGAGCGAGTCCATAAGAAGCGACCCACTTTTTTTCATCGGTTCCGGGGGAAGACCAAAGATCTTGCGCGACCGGTCCGCCAGAAAAACTCAAAAGAGAAAGAAGTCTCGTTAATCTCTTCATGCTCGTTCCAAGTTCGAAGTACCCTTTGGCCAAAGAAAAACCCGCTTCCTGACACGATTGCCTCTTTATCTTTATATAGATAGATTCTATGGGGTTATTACTTAGAAGTCTATTTTGTACAAGAGCCCCTCCTATCTGATAGAAAAGGGTCCCATGATCCCGAGCCGGTCTTACCTTGGCTCGCAAACCCCAAGTTTGTCTATGAAGAGCCAATCTAATTGTATTAGTTTCTATAATGGATTTCTTATGTGGAATACTAATGGATAGGGCCTCGTTGCTAAGTGCTACAAGATCTAGTGCACTGGAACTCGTGGTTATGGACCCGAATCCTTTAGTATGGAACATTGTCTTTTCCAAGTAAAAACCCCTAGTATATGAAAGAATGAAAAGGTGCTTTCGTTCTTGTGGAATAAGAAGCCCTCGTACCTTAATGAAAGGAAAATAGGAATTTTTCGTTAGGTATTTGACCAAATAGGATCGTCCAGTTCCTATAGAACCTATCACTAAAATACCCGATAGGGCTAAGCGGAACGAAAAGGGTTTTCCATGAGATGGTAAATGAAAACGATTAGCCCCACACGAGGTTTGGGAATAAGTGATTGTCTGATAATGAGCAAGGAATATACGTCTTTCTGCTAAAGAGGATCTATTAAACTCATAATTCATTAGATCCTTGTTATCAATGTCAACTAGGTATCATAAGTAAATGGATCCCGGTTGTTCAATCCTTTGATAACCAAGGTCATTCTTTGCTAAAGAGAAATGATCACTATGAGTCAGACTCAATAGAATTGGATCCATTCCAAATAGCGAGAATTAGGATTCTTGATCCCTCTCAATCTCTCTTTCAATTCGAGGATCCAGAGAGGTGTTTTCATAGTCATCTCCGAATATTTGCCATCTCCGAATATTTTCGATTTCATTTTTCTATGATATGTCTTTCTATATGAAAATTGGTTATTTACGATGTACGATGATCCCTGTTAAGCATCCATGGCTGAATGGTTAAAGCGCCCAACTCATAATTGGTAAATTTGCGGGTTCAATTCCTGCTGGATGCACGCGAACGGGAACGTTCCATAAGTCTATTGGAACTGGCTCTCTATCCATGGAATCTCATCCATCATCCATACATAACGAATTGGTATGGTATATTCATACCATAACATAAGAACAATAAGAACTCGAATTCTTATCGATACTGGAACTCAGAGCATAGGAGGGAAAGTCGATTTATGGATGGAATCAAATACGCAGTATTTACAGAAAAAAGTCTTCGTTTATTGGGAAAGAATCAATATACTTTTAATGTCGAATCGGGATTCACTAAGACAGAAATAAAGCATTGGGTCGAACTCTTCTTTGGTGTTAAGGTAGTAGCTGTGAATAGCCATCGACTACCCGGAAAGGGTAGAAGAATGGGACCTATTCTGGGACATACAATGCATTACAGACGTATGATCATTACCCTTCAACCGGGTTATTCTATTCCACTTCTAGATAGAGAAAAAAACTAAAGGAGAATACTTAATAATACGGCGAAACATTTATACAAAACACCTATCCCGAGCACACGCAAGGGAACCGTAGACAGGCAAGTGAAATCCAATCCACGAAATAATTTGATCCATGGACGGCACCGTTGTGGTAAAGGTCGTAATTCCAGAGGAATCATTACCGCAAGGCATAGAGGGGGAGGTCATAAGCGCCTATACCGTAAAATCGATTTTCGACGGAATCAAAAAGACATATCTGGTAGAATCGTAACCATAGAATACGACCCTAATCGAAATGCATACATTTGTCTCATACACTATGGGGATGGTGAGAAGAGATATATTTTACATCCCAGAGGGGCTATAATTGGAGATACTATTGTTTCTGGTACAAAAGTTCCTATATCAATGGGAAATGCCCTACCTTTGAGTGCGGTTTGAACTATTGATTTACGTAATTGGAAGTAACCAATTAGGTTTACGACGAAACCTAGAAATCGATCACTGATCCAATTTGACTACCTCTACGGGATAGACCTCAACAGAAAACTGTTGAGTAACGGCAGCAAGTGATTGAGTTCAGTAGTTCCTCATAGAAAATTATTGACTCTAGAGATATGGTAATATGGAGAAGACAAAATTGTTTGAAGCACGCACAGAACCGGAAGCGCCCCTTGTTTCAAAGAGAGGAGGACGGGTTATTCACATTTAATTTGATGGTCAGAGGCGAATTGAAAGCTAAGCAGTGGTAATTAAGACCCCCCGGGGAAAATAGGGATGTCTCCTACGTTACCCATAATATGTGGAAGTATCGACGTAATTTCATAGAGTCATTCGATCTGAATGCTACATGAAGAACATAAGCCAGATGACGGAACGCGGAGACCTAGGATGTAGAAGATCATAACATGAGCGATTCGGCAGATTTGGATTCCTTTCCTATATATCCACTCATGTGGTACTTCATCATACGATTCATATAAGATCCATCTGTCTAGAGATCGTCATATACATCTAGAAAGCTGTATGCTTTGGAAGAAGCTTGTACAGTTTGGGAAGGGGTTTTTTGAGAGAAAAGAAGAATCTACTTCAACCGATATGCCCTTAGGCACGGCCATACATAACATAGAAATCACACGTGGAAGGGGTGGGCAATTAGCTAGAGCAGCAGGTGCTGTAGCGAAACTGATTGCAAAAGAGGGTAAATCGGCCACTTTAAGATTACCATCTGGGGAGGTCCGTTTGGTATCCCAAAATTGCTTAGCAACAGTCGGACAAGTGGGTAATGTTGGGGTGAACCAAAAAAGTTTGGGTAGAGCCGGATCTAAGTGTTGGCTAGGTAAACGCCCCGTAGTAAGAGGGGTAGTTATGAACCCTGTGGACCACCCCCATGGGGGCGGTGAAGGGAAAGCCCCCATTGGTAGAAAAAAACCCACAACCCCTTGGGGTTATCCTGCGCTTGGAAGAAGAACTAGGAAAAGGAAAAAATATAGTGATAGTTTTATTCTTCGTCGCCGTAAGTAAATACGTAACTAGGAATATGGAAAATTGCATTTTTGGAATTTGCAATAATGCGATGGGCGAACGACGGGAATTGAACCCGCGCATGGTGGATTCACAATCCACTGCCTTGATCCACTTGGCTACATCCGCCCCTTATCCAGCTAAAGGATTTTTCTCTTTTTTCCATTCATCATTATTCTATTTATTCTGACCTCCATACTTCGATCGAGATATTGGACATAGAATGCCACTCTTTAAAATGGAAAAAAGGAGTAATCAGCTGTGACACGAAAAAAAACGAATCCTTTTGTAGCTCATCATTTATTGGCAAAAATCGAAAAGGTCAATATGAAGGAGGAGAAAGAAACAATAGTAACGTGGTCCCGGGCATCTAGCATTCTACCCGCAATGGTTGGCCATACAATCGCGATTCATAATGGAAAGGAACATATACCTATTTACATAACAAATCCTATGGTAGGTCGCAAATTGGGGGAATTCGTGCCTACTCGGCATTTCACGAGTTATGAAAGTGCAAGAAAAGATACTAAATCTCGTCGTTAACTGAATTCAGAATAGAAAGATTCAAAATAAAAAAAAAAACAAAGGCGGGGAATAACCTTATTTATGACAAGTTTCAAACTGGTAAAGTATACCCCTAGGATAAAGAAGAAGAAGAGTGGGCTAAGGAAACTCGCAAGGAAAGTTCCAACCGATCGTCTACTTAAGTTCGAACGGGTTTTCAAAGCACAAAAACGCATCCATATGTCTGTTTTCAAAGCACAAAGAGTTCTTGATGAGATTCGCTGGCGTTACTACGAGGAAACTGTTATGATACTGAACCTCATGCCTTATCGAGCATCTTATCCCATCCTAAAGTTGGTTTATTCGGCAGCAGCAAATGCTACTCATTATAGGGATTTCGACAAAGCGAATTTATTCATCACTAAAGCCGAAGTCAGTAGGAGTACTATCATGAAAAAATTCAGACCTCGAGCTCGAGGACGTAGTTCTCCCATAAAAAAAACCATGTGTCATATAACAATTGTACTAAATATAGTAAAGAAATCTAAATAATCTTTAGATCCATCTTAGATTTCGATTCCCAGTAAAAAAAAATAGAATAGAAAAATATGGGACAAAAAATAAATCCACTCGGTTTCAGACTTGGTACAACCCAAAATCACCATTCCTTTTGGTTCGCACAACCAAAAAATTATTCTGAAGGTCTACAGGAAGATAAAAAAATACGGAATTGTATCAAGAACTATATACAAAAGAATAGGAAAAAAGGCTCGAATAGAAAAATAGAATCAGACTCAAGTTCCGAAGTAATTACACATAATAGAAAAATGGACTCAGGCTCAAGTTCTGAAGTAATTACACGTATAGAAATTCAAAAAGAAATCGATACGATCCACGTCATAATCCATATTGGATTCCCCAATTTATTAAAGAAAAAAGGAGCAATCGAAGAATTAGAGAAAGATCTACAAAAGGAAGTTAATTCTGTAAACCAGAGACTTAATATTGCTATTGAAAAAGTTAAAGAACCTTATAGACAACCTAACATTCTTGCAGAATATATAGCTTTCCAATTAAAAAATAGAGTTTCATTCCGAAAGGCAATGAAAAAAGCCATTGAATTAACTAAAAAAGCAGATATAAGGGGGGTAAAAGTAAAAATTGCAGGTCGTCTCGCAGGGAAAGAAATTGCACGTGCCGAATGCATCAAAAAGGGTAGACTTCCCCTCCAAACAATTCGCGCTAAAATTGATTATTGCTGCTATCCAATTCGAACTATCTATGGAGTATTAGGTGTAAAAATTTGGATATTCGTAGACGAAGAATAACTAGCCTTGTCTTCCCATTCTGTTCAGTGATAGAATAAAAAATGACAAGAGCCTTATTTTTCCTGAAATCCCTGAAAAAAAAAGAAGAAATTCTACCTCTTTCTATAAGATTTAATGAAAATTGATAAATCTTTTAATATAATTGCTATGCTTAGTGTGTGACTCGTTAGTTTTTTCTTTAGAGTCAAAAATGGGGATTCAAAAAAAATTGACTGAACCCTACTATAAATAGAAAAAGAAAAAACTTAGTAATTATAGAAAATTAACTAATAACCAACCTATTGCTTCGTATTGTCGAGATCCTAACTAAGAAACAGTCACTATATGAATAAATACATCTATCATAAATGAGTAGATCTATCATATAGTTGTAGCAACTGCAATTTTTTCTCTAAAAAAGAAAACGGATTCTAGGTTGTGAAGCAAAACTAAAGGGATGTGGATAAAAGGAGGGATGATAGAAAGAAGGAAGAAGAATAAGAAAGATATAGGATTCCAATATGTATGGTCTATGAGTTACATCATAAAAGGCAATGTGATAAAGCATCAATATAATAAAAATAACAGAGAATTCGAAATCGTAACTTGAAACAAAAAATAGAAATTTTAAGCAATAATAAAATAAAGAGCGGCCCGGGTTAATAAAACTGAGAAAATTGACTCGGAAAGAAATTTTTGGAAAGCTCCATTGTGGGATTCAGACCTAACCATTAAAGGAGAAGTAGTGGGAACGACAGAACCTATGACTGCATAGGATTTTATTGAAAAGAATCCTAAGACTTCATTGGGTGGGATGGCGGAACAAACCAAAAAAATTGCCTTATTTGGTAAGGTTATAAATTAACAAATAAGACAGGAAAGAGTAAATATTCGCCCGCGAAATCCTTATTGAATTAGAATACTTTCCCGCGATTCAATAAGAGTCAAAATAAGGAGATTTTTTTTTTAAGAAAGATTACATTATCTATAAATATAGAATATAGATAAATAGACACACACATCTAGATATATTCTAGATCTTCTTTCTTGACTATATATTTTTCTATTTTAACAAATTCAATATTCAATATTAAAAAAACCCTAACTTTTTCTATTATCTATTAATGTGCATCTATCCATAATATTCCAAAATATTATGGAATTAGAGAAATTTGCACGCTTTCTCATTTCATTCGCGAGGAGCTGGATGAGAAGAAACTCTCATGTCCAGTTTTGCAGTAGAGATGGAACTAAGAAAGAACCATCGACTATAACCCCAAAAGAACCAGATTTCGTAAACAACATAGAGGAAGAATGAAGGGAAAATCCTGCCGAGGCAATCGTATTTGTTTTGGTAGATATGCTCTGCAAGCACTTGAACCCGCTTGGATCACGTCGAGACAGATAGAAGCAGGACGAAGAGCAATGACACGATATGCACGTCGTGGTGGAAAAATATGGGTACGTATATTTCCCGACAAACCGGTTACACTAAGACCCACGGAAACACGTATGGGCTCAGGAAAGGGATCCCCCGAATATTGGGTAGCCATTGTTAAACCAGGTCGAATACTTTATGAAATGGGCGGAGTATCCGAAACTGTAGCTAGAGCAGCTATCTCCATAGCTGCCAGTAAAATGCCCATACGAAGTCAATTTCTTCGATTAGAGATATAGCATCCCAAAAAAGGAGTATTGAAGATAAAAAAAACCTGGTTTTTTTTTTCTGGAAAGACAATATTTCTTTCATCCTTTTGCATAGAAATAACAAATTGAAATCAAAATAATATGATTCAACCTCAGACCCTTTTAAATGTAGCAGATAACAGTGGAGCTCGAAAATTGATGTGTATTCGAGTCATAGGAGCTGCTAGTAATCAGCGATATGCTCGTATTGGTGATGTTATTGTTGCTGTAATCAAAGACGCAGTGCCCCAAATGCCTCTAGAAAGATCCGAAGTAATTCGAGCTGTAATTGTACGTACATGTAAAGAGTTCAAATGCGAAGACGGTATAATAATACGCTATGATGACAATGCAGCGGTTATCATTGATCAAAAAGGAAATCCAAAAGGAACTCGAGTTTTTGGCGCGATCGCCGAGGAATTGAGAAAATTGAATTTTACTAAAATAGTTTCATTAGCTCCTGAAGTATTATAAATACTAGTAGGCGAGATATAGATCAAAGAAAAAATTAGTAGATTATGTCTCACGTATATGCTTTAAAATCCAAAAGTAAAAGAAAAAAAAAGAAAACATGTTGATTATAGAAAAATTAGGAGGAACCTAGAATTAGAGTCTTATGGGCAAGGACACTATTGCTGATTTACTAACCTCTATAAGAAACGCGGACATGAATAAAAAAGGAACAGTTCGAGTAGTATCTACAAATATTACCGAAAACATTGTTAAAATACTTCTACGAGAGGGTTTTATTGAAAGTGTTCGGAAACATCAGGAAAGTAACAGATATTTCTTGGTTTCAACTTTGCGACATCAAAAGAGAAAGACTAGAAAAGGAATATATAGAACTAGAACCTTTTTAAAGCGTATCAGCCGACCCGGCTTACGAATTTATGCCAACTATCAAGGAATTCCTAAAGTTTTGAGCGGAATGGGAATTGCTATTCTTTCTACTTCTCGAGGTATAATGACAGATCGAGAAGCTCGACTAAACAGAATTGGGGGAGAAGTCTTATGTTATATATGGTAATCGCCCCTCCTATAGTACTCGAATTCTATCTCGAACTTCCTATTTTTCAAATAAAAAAAAACGTTGTATTTTTATTTGAAAATCAAAATAGAAAAATAGGAGAAAAAAAAATATGACAGAAAAAAAAAATAGGAGAGAAAAAAAAAACCCGAGAGAAGCAAAAGTCACTTTCGAAGGTTTAGTTACGGAAGCCCTACCCAACGGAATGTTCCGCGTTCGCCTAGAGAATGACACCATCATCCTGGGCTATATTTCAGGAAAGATCCGGTCTAGTTCTATACGAATACTGATGGGGGATAGGGTCAAAATTGAAGTAAGTCGTTATGATTCAAGCAAAGGACGTATAATTTATAGACTTCCCCATAAGGATTCGAAGCGTACCGAAGACTCGAAGGATACCGAAGATTTGAAGGATACCGAAGATTTGAAGGATACCAAAGATTCAAAGGATTAGGTTTTTCTTTTTTCTAGGGTAATAAATTCAAAGTTCCAAAATTCAAGCGAAGAGACTTATTTTTTCCCAAAGATTAGATTCATAGTTTAAGAAAGGAATACGGAAATATGAAAATAAGAGCTTCCGTTCGTAAAATTTGTACAAAATGTCGACTGATTCGTAGGCGTGGACGAATTAGAGTCATTTGTTCCAATCCGAAGCATAAACAAAGGCAGGGGTAATCTTTCGAAAAAGAACTTTACTTTCTAAAAAGTAAAAAAAGTACCCGCGGAAACGTCCAAATTCCAAATAAAATAATTAATAATTAAAGTAAAGGATATATTTTACCCTGAAACGGATATCTTTGTATCTTTTTTTCTTTTTGTTATTTCTAACTCATATTTATGAGATAATAAAATATGACAAAAGCTATACCAAAAATGGGTTCACGTAGGAGAGTGCGTATTGGTTTGCGTAGGAATGCGCGTTTTAGTTTACGGAAAAGTGCACGTAGAATAACAAAAGGAGTTATTCATGTTCAAGCTAGTTTCAACAATACCATTATAACTGTTACAGACCCGCAAGGTCGGGTGGTTTTCTGGTCCTCCGCGGGTACTTGTGGATTCAAAAGCTCAAGAAAAGCATCACCCTATGCTGGTCAAAGAACAGCAGTAGATGCTATTCGTACAGTGGGTTTGCAACGAGCAGAAGTTATGGTAAAGGGTGCTGGTAGTGGAAGAGATGCCGCATTACGAGCCATTGCTAAAAGTGGTGTACGATTAAGTTGTATACGCGATGTAACACCTATGCCGCATAATGGATGTCGACCTCCTAAAAAAAGACGTCTGTAAAAGAATTAAAATGCTTTCAAGAGAAATAAACGATTCAATGATCAAATAATAATACTAGTCTATTATGGTTCGAGAGGAGGTAGCAGGATCCACTCAAACACTACAGTGGAAGTGTGTTGAATCAAGAGTAGATAGTAAGCGTCTTTATTATGGTCGTTTCATTTTGTCCCCGCTTAGAAAAGGTCAAGCGGATACCGTCGGTATTGCCTTGCGAAGAGCTTTACTTGGAGAAATAGAAGGAACATGTATCACACGTGCAAAATTTGGGAGCGTGCCACACGAATATTCTACAATAGCTGGTATTGAAGAATCCGTACAAGAAATTTTACTAAATTTGAAAGAAATTGTATTGAGAAGTAATCTCTATGGAGTTAGAGACGCATCAATTTGCGTCAAAGGTCCTAGATACATAACTGCTCAAGATATCATCTTACCACCTTCCGTAGAGATCGTTGATACGGCACAACCTATAGCTAACTTGACAGAGCCCATTGATTTCTGTATTGAGTTACAGATCAAGAGAGATCGCGGATATCACACGGAACTCAGAAAGAACTCTCAAGATGGAAGTTATCCCATAGATGCTGTATCCATGCCTGTTCGAAATGTGAATTATAGTATTTTTTCTTGTGGGAATGGAAATGAAAAACACGAGATACTTTTTCTAGAAATATGGACGAATGGAAGTTTAACCCCTAAGGAAGCGCTTTATGAGGCTTCTCGTAATTTGATTGATTTATTTCTTCCTTTTCTACACGCGGGGGAAGAGGGCACTAGTTTCGAAGAAAATAAAAACAGGTTTACTCCACCCCTTTTAACCTTTCAAAAAAGATTAACTAATCTAAAGAAAAACAAAAAAGGAATTCCATTGAATTGTATTTTTATTGATCAATTAGAATTGCCTTCTAGAACGTATAATTGTCTCAAAAGGGCCAATATACATACACTATTGGACCTTTTGAGTAAGACTGAAGAAGATCTTATGAGAATTGAAAGTTTTCGTATGGAAGATGGAAAACAGATATGGGACACTCTAGAGAAGCATCTCCCAATCGATTTACCTAAGAATAAGTTCTCGTTTTAAATCCATTGCAATTTTTTCCTCTTCTTCTTTTTAGAGTTAGAATAAAAAGAAAAAAGAAAACAATTTAGCATCTTTGGCACAATCTATATTTTCGCGAAATGGATCATAATAAAATGGATTTTAGGTATCTAGGGAAGATTCACTTGGAAGTAACTATTTCCTAGATACCTATGCACGGTACTTCACGGTTGAATGAATCAACCTGAAAAATCCCTAAAAAAGACCTAAAGTTAAGGATTTATCAATGGGTAATGTTGCTCCAATACCTAACCAAAGAGCTACTGCAGTACCGATTAAAAAAACGGTCGTAGCTACTGGGCGACGAAATGGATTTTGGAATTTATTGACATTCTCTAGAAAGGGTACTGTCAATAAGCCCGTTGGCACAGAAACCATTAAGAGAACGCCCAATAACTTATTGGGTACTGTACGGAGTATTTGAAAGACGGGAAAGAAGTACCACTCGGGTAATATTTCCAGAGGAGTTGCAAACGGATCCGCCGGTTCACCAATCATTGACGGCTCGAGAACCGCTAAACCTACATTACATGCAATAGTACCTAGAATTACTACTGGAAAAATATATAAAAGATCGTTGGGCCACGCGGGTTCCCCGTAATAATTATGTCCCATCCCTTTAGCTAATTTTGCTCTTAATACAGGATCATTTAAGTCAGGTTTCTTTGTTATTGGGATAGGTGAATTCTTTAGGATCCATCCCCCAAAGGAACCGGACATGAGAATTTTTCATCATCCGGCTCGAGCAAGAATGAAAGAAAAAAGACCGTGGAAGATCCATAATAGAATAAGGTATATAATGACTCAATGACTCTAGGTAAGAAAAGCTTTATCAGATTCTCTTTTCCGAAGTTGCACCTACAACTACTTATTGAAAAGAATCTTATTCTTATGGGTAAATGCTCAATATCCAAGTTGGCTTGCAAATTTGATCATGATCAATTGCTTTGTGGATTGTCTCATGTCTCTTGATTAGTTGGTGTTTATCCCCTCAATATCGCAAGTTTCTTACGTCCAAACAAAGTATTTACTTGTTACTAATAAAAAATCAAAAAGTCTAGCCTACGTTCTTCTTTAGATACCTTTTTTTACTCCGATAGTATTGCGGATCGCAATCGATGCAAAGAAAATGAATGCATTTCCATACTATAATAAAAAAAGTAAGTGTAATAAATAGAGAATTGGATCATGTCACATGACTTATTCTATTTCTACTCTATGGGATCTTACGGAGCCTGTTCATGGATGACATGGTTGGGGTATGATCATAGAAAATATTCTCCTCAAGTGAACCAGCCTATCCTTCCTAGATAGGGGACTTACGTGTTGATTGGATGCGGAGACACCTTTGGTTGTGAATTCTAATGTGGCAGATCCAATTCTTTATCTGCATGGCCAAATCAATAATTCAAGTCACACACTCCCATAATCCGCCTTATTTTCTTTCTTTCATAAAATGAACTTCAACTATTTGTATTTGTATCAAAATACTTCGGAGTTGAAGAAAAGTATCCAAATGACATGTCTTATTTTACAATAACCCATGTTTGTAGCAATGAAATACCACAACCTACCCGATATGATATATGAAAATTAGAATTATCTTTCTCTATGATATGGCTTCCCTATAAAGGACCCGAAATACCTTGCTTACGTATCATTGGAAAGTGCATTAACATAAATACGGCAGTAAGCAGAGGCAGTACAAAGGTATGTAAACTATAAAAACGAGTCAAAGTGGATTGGCCCACACTAGCACTTCCACGTAATAACTCCACTAAAGGCGATCCTATTACCGGAATCGCTTCAGGTACACCTGTCACAATTTTGACTGCCCAATAACCAATTTGATCCCAAGGCAAAGAATAACCAGTTACACCAAACGATGCAGTCAATACAGCCAAAACCACACCTGTCACCCAAGTTAATTCGCGGGGTTTTTTAAATCCACCTGTGAGATACACACGAAATACGTGCAGGATCATCATTAGAACCATCATACTTGCTGACCATCGATGAACTGATCGGATTAACCAACCAAAGTTGGCCTCGGTCATTATGTATTGAACCGAGGAAAAAGCCTCTGTAACGGTTGGGCGGTAGTAAAAAGTCATAGCAAAACCGGTAGCGACTTGTACTAGAAAACAAGTAAGTGTAATTCCCCCTAAACAATAAAATATGTTGACATGAGGAGGAACATATTTACTAGTTATATCATCCGCAATTGCCTGAATCTCAAGACGTTCCTCAAACCAATCATATACTTTATTGAGATAGGTAACTAACCCGAGTCCCCCTCCGAGAACCGTATATGAAAATTTCATCTCGTACGGCTCAAGCAGAAACACACAAATTTTCAACGGATATTAGAAAAAAAAGGTTCAAAACTTCATCAGCCACTGGATTGGGTCGATTTGCCTTGAAGATATGAAATAAGAAAAATCCAGAACTTATTCTTTGTGATGATAATGCCAAAAAATCTCAAGTTGGCTCATCTGTCTTTCTTTCTTTCCCTTATGTTGGTCATTAGAGGCTTCTTGACTTTTCTCTTCCCTATTTTGGATTTCTTTTTTTTTTTTGCGTAATGCAGATTTACTCTTGTTTTACTAGTAAATAAATAAAGCCAAAATTCTAGTAGTTTTCTGATAGAAATTATCTTGTTGCGATCCTATGAATCAGTTCAATTAAAACCTTAGATTCATACTAGAGCCACGATGATTGAGTCTCAAGCTAACCAAAAGGCAAGGGTTCTTCGAATAAGAACCGCTTGATGATCATTTATTGAATCCGTGTAATAACTCGACAAAATCGAGAGAAAAAAAAGTTGTCTTTTGGGCAAACAAAATTGGAAGGAAGAAAATTTCTTTTTTTATTAAAAACTACTTGAATTTTTTTCAGTCTGGTTGCGAGGTCTGAATAGTGAGTATGAATCATAGTTCCATTTTTTTTCTTGATCCACTCTATCTATTTCGTGTTCCAGATACTAGAATAAAAAATATCCGACGAATTAGAATCATCTTGATAGAGATAACAGGCCCTTTCTATGTATTATCAATAGGATCCATTCTAACAAGTCACACACTCATATTCCAGAGATACCAAAACAAAAAAATTCCACGGTCGAACTACCAGAATGTCTAGAAATGTATAGCTTAAAGTAGAAAGGCTTTTTTGGATGGAAAAACAATGACTTCGTAGTTTTAGTTAGTAGAAACCTAATTCATTAAAATTCCGTCCAGTAAAACAGAAGAATTATAAATTTCTAAAATGATAGATAGGAATATCGCGAATAAAGCCATTGCGACCCCCATAAAAGGAGTAGTCCCCCAACCCGGAGCTACTTTCCCATATTCCGAATTCAAGGGTTTCAATAAACTACCTACGCGAGTTCGTCTTGGCCCAGGTCTAGAACTATCTTCAACGGTTTGTGTAGCCATAAATTCTATTTAATCATTGGTGTTGACTTTGTATACTATTCCGTTGTAGTTGTAAATACAAGATCTTTTCGTAGATCCATTGTAATCTTGAAATTCTATAAAAATGGAAACAGCAACTTTAGTCGCCATCTCCATATCTGGTTTACTTGTAAGCTTTACTGGGTATGCCTTATATACCGCGTTTGGGCAACCCTCTCAACAATTAAGAGATCCATTCGAAGAACACGGGGACTAATTGAAGTAAGAAGTCTCCCCATCTGGGAGACTTCTTACTTCAATGAAATTATTTCATTTTTTTAGTCGGAACCTTAGGTGGTTCTCGGAAGAAGATAGCGAAAAAAATTATCCCTAAAGTCGAAACTAAAAGGAACGTATAAACCAATGCTTCCATAGATTCGATCGTGGTTTATTTACAATTATAACTTCCACACCTATTCATTTGTCATTTGGGATCTTTTCCCATATAAAGATAAAGAAAGAAAAAGAGTCAAAGAAAGGATGGGAGATGTTTCCCATGTCAAATCAAAAAAGAGAGATGAAAGATACCATAGCAATGTGGTATCAGACTGCTTGTCTCCTTGTAGTTGGATCTCCAACTTTTTGGAATGTTCCAAATTCCACTTGAGCATCCAAGTCTGGATCAATACCAGCAAAAACATCTCGGAACAAGGTTCTAGCGCCATGCCAAATGTGTCCGAAAAAGAAGAGCAAAGCAAAGGTAGCATGACCAAAAGTGAACCAACCCCTTGGACTGCTGCGAAAAACACCATCCGATTTCAAAGTAGCCCGATCTAATTCAAAAATTTCCCCTAATTGGGAACGCCTCGCATATTTTTTTACAGTAGCAGGATCAGAATAACTTACTCCATTAAGTTCGCCACCATAGAACTCCACCGTTACACCTACTTGTTCAACACTATATTTGGATTCTGCTCTTCTAAAAGGAACGTCCGCTCTCACAATTCCCTCTTCATCTACCAAAACAACCGGAAATGTTTCAAAAAAAGTAGGCATACGGCGTACAAAAAGCTCGCGTCCTTCTTTATCTCTAAAGACGGGATGTCCTAACCATCCAACAGCTATTCCATCCCCGTTGTCCATTGAGCCTGCTCTGAATAATCCCCCCTTTGCCGGATTATTACCAATATAATCATAAAAGGCTAATTTTTCGGGAATTTTAGACCAAGCTTCTGATAAACTAAGATTTTCGGCTAACCCATCGCTAACTCTTCGATATATTTCTTGCTGAAAGTATCCCTGATCCCACTGATAACGAGTAGGCCCAAATAATTCGATTGGGGTAGTTGCTGACCCATACCACATAGTTCCGGCAACTATGAAAGCTGCAAAAAAAACAGCAGCGATACTACTGGAAAGTACAGTTTCAATATTGCCCATACGTAATCCTTTGTATAGACGTTGAGGCGGACGGACACTAAGATGGAATAGGCCCGCTAATATGCCCAATGTACCCGCAGCAATATGATGAGAAGCTATTCCCCCCGGAACAAAAGGATCAAAACCTTCTACACCCCACGCTGGATTTACAGCTTGTACTTTTCCAGTTAGTCCATAAGGATCGGACACCCATATCCCAGGACCATACAAACCCGTTACATGAAATGCGCCAAAGCCAAAGCAAGCCACCCCTGCAAGAAATAAATGAATTCCAAAGATCTTGGGCAAATCCAAAGAGGGTTTTCCTGTCCGCTCATCACAGAATATTTCTAGGTCCCAATATACCCAATGCCAGATAGCTGCCAAGAAACACAAGCCAGAAAACACAATATGCGCACCTGCCACACCTTCATAACTCCAAATACCCGGATTCGTTACAGTTCCTCCTGAAATACTCCAACCACCCCACGAATTGGTTATTCCTAAACGAGTCATGAAGGGAATGACGAACATACCTTGTCTCCACATTGGATCCAGAACAGGATCAGAGGGATCAAAAACCGCTAATTCATATAAAGCCATCGAGCCGGCCCAACCAGAAACTAAAGCTGTGTGCATTATATGCACCGAAAGCAATCGACCCGGATCATTCAATACAACAGTATGAACACGATACCAAGGCAAACCCATGGAAATACCCCTTTAGCAAAGAAAAATAGACACGATGTCGCTTTATTTTATCGCATTGGAAAAGACTATCCATATCCTATGTACCTAACCCCTCTAGGGGATTCTGTGTCAGAAAGCGTGAATATTTATTTCATTCCATTAAAAATAAAAATAAGAAGCCAATTCTGTTCGTAAGAAGAAAGAGAAGCAGATCTATTCTATACTCGATAAGTGCCAATATGCAATGGGTAGCTTGGCCTATTTGGAAAAAACGAAGAATAGATCCCTATCCCTCTTTGTTTATCATTCCAATCACCGATTCCTTTTTCTTTATTCAATCTGTCTTACCTTCCTTATATGTATTATGTATTATTTCAATCTACGTATTAATAGAATCTATAGTATTCATATAGAATAAGAAAAAAAAAAAATGAAGACAATAAACTGCGGATTCTTTCTTTCTCTTCCATTCTTACGTTTCCATATTAAAGTGTAGTTTTCTTACTTAAATTTAATAATATTAATCTAATATGCCCATTGGTGTTCCAAAAGTACCTTACCGGATTCCCGGAGATGAAGAAGCGACTTGGGTTGACTTATACAATGTTATGTATCGAGAAAGGACACTTTTTTTAGGTCAAGAGATTCGTTGCGAGGTCACGAATCATATTACAGGTCTCATGGTATATCTCAGTATAGAAGATGGAATTAGCGATATTTTTTTGTTTATAAACTCCCCAGGCGGGTGGCTAATCTCAGGAATGGCGATTTTTGATACGATGCAAACGGTGACACCAGATATATATACAATATGCCTCGGAATGGCTGCGTCCATGGCATCCTTCATTCTGCTTGGAGGCGAACCCACCAAGCGTATAGCATTCCCTCACGCGAGGATTATGCTTCACCAACCTGCTAGTGCTTATTATCGGGCAAGGACACCAGAATTTTTACTAGAAGTGGAAGAGTTACACAAAGTTCGCGAAATGATCACAAGGGTTTATGCACTAAGAACAGGCAAGCCTTTTTGGGTTGTATCCGAAGACATGGAAAGGGATGTTTTTATGTCAGCAGACGAAGCCAAAGCTTATGGACTTGTCGATATTGTAGGGGATGAAATGATTGACGAGCACTGCGATACTGATCCAGTGTGGTTTCCAGAAATGTTTAAGGATTGGTAGTGGCCGGATTTCTTGTAAATTTATTTCAAACCTAAATTCAGGTTTTCTGCGATTTAATAGAAAATAGAAATACTTCATGATGATCAATCATCAGGTTAAGATCGATCTAAACCAATCTTTTTTTTTTTCTATATACATACGACATGCCAACGGTTAAACAACTTATTAGAAACGCAAGACAGCCAATACGAAATGCTAGAAAATCGCCCGCGCTTAAGGGATGTCCTCAGCGTCGAGGAACATGTGCTAGGGTGTATGTGCGACTCGTTCAGATCATGAGTTCAAACAAATAAGACAATTTTTGAAGTATCCATGATCGGTACCAATGAATAGGATAGAGCTTCTCTATCCTAGATTTCTATGGTATATGGAATTTCTGGTTTCCTTTGGTGCAAATCCAATCATCTAAATTGGAAATTAAGAAGCAATTCCCCCATTGGTAGAAAATGGTTATCCATTAAGCGGAGGAAATAGTAATAAAAAGAAAAAGGCTTATGCTCCTTTATCTTAAAAGAACGGACTAACAGGGTCAGCTACTTAGCCAACTTTCATAATTAAATGCCGTCACTGTATGGATAACTCTTATTGTGAAAAGAGCTATTTACTCTATAATGGATAGGTAGAGCCAAAGAATGTGAACTATACAAGTTCACAATACCTTTTGATGAAATGAAAGAAAGGGCTCCGGTGTATAGAGAGGGCCTCACCGTTTAAAAGGGAACCATAGAAACGATGGAACCCACTATTTTTTTGAGTATCGTTAGAATTTGTTATTTCTATGCGAAATAACTGAAGAGAATAGAATAAAAAATCGTGGTTGGGAAGGTTACAGTAGCAAAAGCCATTGGAATTACTATTTTATATATCGGAATAATTCGTTTTGTTATTAATGGGAAAAAGGATGGCTAAAAGAAGAGAAATCATTAGTTATTCATTAAGGTTAATTTGATTCAATGACCAGAGTTCCGCGAGGATATATAGCTCGGAGACGACGAACAAAAATGCGTTCATTTGCCTCAAACTTTAGAGGGGCTCATTTAAGACTTAATCGAATGATTACTCAACAAGTAAGAAGAGCTTTTGTTTCCTCTCATCGAGATAGAGGCAGGCAAAAGAGGGATTTTCGTCGTTTGTGGATCACTCGGATAAACGCAGCAACGCGGATATATAAAGTATTCGATAGTTATAGTAAATTAATACACAATCTGTACAAGAAGGAATTGATTCTTAATCGTAAAATGCTTGCACAAGTAGCTGTATCAAATCCAAATAATCTTTACACGATTTCCAATAAAATAAAGATCCTCAATTAAATGGATAAAAAAGTAATATACAGGAATAATTAAAACCGAATTCCCGGAGAGGGAACTCCGGGAAGATACAATAAATTAAGATTAAGTGGTAGGAATCAACGAGCATGTTGCAATAAATAAAAAAACTATTTATTCTTCCCCATTTTTCTTTCTTATAACAAACACAAGAATCAAAACTGGATTACTTTCTTTATATAGGTCTGGCCCTTTCGAATAAAACATCAACAATCGGAACTTAAGTTCCGATTGTTGTTTCTTAAATTCTGGTTGGAGTTTCTTAAGTTTCGATTGGAATTGAACTTTTGCGTTAATTGAGGAATATGTCTATTCTTTCTGGGTCTAGGACCAGTAATTATTGAAATTGACTGGGCTTGAAATTGCTTCTCATTCTCATAGTTACGAAATGGTAAGAAAGATAAAATACGAGCCTGTTTTATAGCAAGAGTAATTAATCGTTGTTGTTTCAAGGTTAATCTATTTATTCGTCTCGATAATATTTTTCCTTGTTCACTAATAAATCGATTAATTAAACTCATGTTTCTATAATCAATTCGATCCCCCGGGCCAATCCGAGGACGCCTACGAAAAGGTTGTTTGGATTTACGAAAAGTTTGCTTGGATTTACGAAAAGTTTGCTTGGATTTATGAAAAGTTTGCTTGGGTTTATGAAAAGTTTGCTTAGATTTATGAAAAGGTTGTTTAGATGTATACATGATTTATTCTTTATTTAAAAATTAGAAAAAAAAAAATGGATTTCTTTATTTTATTAATTTTGGATCCAGAAGAAGTAGTCTTTCTTTGGTCCATATATTATTTGATTCATATTATTATTTGATTCATATATAGTATATGAATACCCTCTATACATATGAAATAATATCTACCTGAAATCAAATGAATTGATTTGTATTTTGTATTCTATCTATGTTCTATATATTAAATCTGTTCTTTGGAAAGATCGAACACACGATGCTCCTATTTTTTTATTTCGTCATGAGTCGTATGCTTGCGACAATAACGACAAAATTTTTTTAATTCTAATTGTCCGGGTGTATTGTGGCGATTCTTTTGAGTACTATATCTAGAAATCCCCGTCGATTCCTCATTGGCACCTTTTCGAACACAACTGATACATTCCAAAATAACTCTGATTCTAACACCTTTCCCCTTGGCCATGAACCTCCTTTCTTTTTGGATTGACTTAACTTAATTCTTCTACTTATTCTGTTATTCTTCTATTTTGAATCCCAAGAAGAAGAATAAAATCCATTCGAATAAAAAATTTTTAAAATTCTTAAATTAAGTAATAAAAAATAGAGAAATAATTAAAGAATACAATCCTTGTCGAATTAGCAAGGATTTTGCTTCGAAATCCTTTCATTTAAGTAGCCAGCCCAGCCTCTTTCTATGCTCTGATTTCTGAGGCCTGACTTAGCTTGGATACCGCTTTTGATTGAATTTCTGTTTTCCAAAATGGGATTTGCCGAATTTTTCATGACTCTGAGGTTCAACCCAATCCATCTTTTCTTTCTTTTTCCTTCCTATACTAAAAAAAAAAGGATTGAAAAAGGGAAAATTTGCGTCATGTCACGAAGAATTCCTCGCATAGCAATAACTAGAATTAAAAAAAAGGGAATGACAAAGCATCTGGGAATAAACGATTAATTTCTATCAATAAACCTGCTAAAGCCCCAAACCATAGAGTACTTAGCACGGGCGCTACAGAGAGATATGTTTTTATATCCCGCATTGAAAATCCTCCTTCCTTATTGGAATACATATATGATCAGATACTCTTGCCCAAGATCATTTGTATTTCTTTTGTTTAGGCAAAATTCCTAACTAAAAAAACAAAATCAATATTCTATATATAGAATGAACGGTATAGACGAGATTTTCCTACCCCTAAAAAAGAAAAAGATGACCCCTTCTTCCTATACATTACCAAGGAATAGTAATCTTTCTTTTATAGGTGAAATTAGATAGGATTTTAGATGTATACCATTCCTTGATTATATGAGACCAAAAAGAAGAAATGACAAGAAGGTTCTATATAGATAGAGAAAGAGAAGAAAATTACGATGTGGAAAACAAGACAGGAATTGTGTACAATGCCATTATACAACAATTTGGAAAAGGGATGTAGCGCAGCTTGGTAGCGCGTTTGTTTTGGGTACAAAATGTCACAGGTTCAAATCCTGTCATCCCTACCTATTACTTCTTTCTTCTTTATGGGCAGTAGCGAGGAGATCGATTAAAGTGGGTATAACTTGAATTTGTGGATACTATACGTACGTGAGACACGTTAGGAGTAGAAAAGGGTTTTCTTTTTGAATGAAAGCGCTCTTAGTTCAGTTCGGTAGAACGCGGGTCTCCAAAACCCGATGTCGTAGGTTCAAATCCTACAGAGCGTGATTCCATCTATCTTATGTCGAAGCAGAGTAAAATAACTTAACAAAACAAAGTTGAATTGCAACTTCAATTTGACCTCCTCTCTGGTCTGGAGGAGGTCAATCAAAAAAGAAATATTACTCAATCAAAGATCCAACTGATCCCCACGTCTGTATTGCAAATACGCAGTCACGAATAATCCCGCTAAAGTAATAGGAATTAGGCCTAAGACGATTCCAAATAGAAAAACTTCAATCATTTCGATTTGTTCGAGGGGATAAAAAAAAAGAGGTACGATCTATCCCTAAATAGTAGTCTAAATTATCCACGAATCTCAATGACCAAGAAAAGAATTGATAATTAGTGTGGAAAAGAGTCGTAGAATACCAGGAATCCAAAAGAAAGATTTTTATTTTCTGACTTATTCATTCAATTCATTTCAAATAAGACGTATCTTGTTCAAGCCAATAAATAGAGCTGGGGTTATAGTTAAAGCAGCCAGTAGAAAACCGAAATAACTAGTTATAGTAAGCATGAAAGGGTTAAATTCCATTTATTTTTTTACTACACTACATATGTTGGTAAAGCACTTACCTAAGTTATGGAAAATTCATAATTCATCGGTTATTTTAGATAATACTAAAAAACAAGATAGAGTGAGATACAGAAGTGTAAAAGAAAATCGATTCATCAGATGGGACATGAGTCTCTAATTCCGAATCAAGAGATTTGTTGTGGAATCTGTCAGTTCTTTAAAGTAATAATATTAAGAACTAGATCATCTAACCCCATTGAAAAATTAAATTGGATTTTCGGGAGAATTTTGGAATATAAGATAAATAAAGAATTGAAACAGTCGAATATTCCCCTATTCCTTCTTATTTTAACTGATTGTATTCCATATGGAATAAGAGGAGAAGAAAAGCATTCCACGACCCCCCGAGCAAGGGGCCCCTTAAAAAAAGGAAAGCTCTTCCTTGAATTTACTTTATTTTTATTCCTTTTTCGAACCCCAACCAAAGTTGATTCGAAGACGAGTCACTTCAATTATCCTTTTAAGTTCTATCTTCTGTCTTTCCCTATTTCATCTCGTAAAGTTCCACGCTTGCAGTTTAGTCAAGAAAGTTAGACCTAATCCAACAAACAAGGCAAGGATTGATTACGAATCTTGATTCTTCAAAGAATGTTTTCTTTCTCTCATAACAGATTATCCACTATTCGATTTTCTATTTATTAGATATTATATTATGCTAACCAATTAAATTCCTTAAAGGGAAAGGTTGGATTCGAAGAAA